ATTATATACAAAAAGATAGGAGAATACCTTCGAGTGTCGAAGGAATTGCACATATAAAGATTCAAAAAAGAATCGATCTGATTCAAATCATAATCTATACGGGATTCCCAAAGTTATTAATAGAAGGTAGACCGCGAGGAATCGAAGAATTACAAAAGAACGTACAAAAAGAATTGAATTTTGTGAACCGAAAACTCAACATTGGTATTACAAGAATAGTAAAACCTTACGGACACCCCAATATTCTTGCAGAATTTATAGCCGAACAATTAACGAATAGAGTCTCATTTCGAAAAGCAATGAAAAAAGCTATTGAATTAACCGAACAAGCAGATACAAAAGGAATTCAAGTACAAATTGCAGGGCGTATTGATGGAAAAGAAATTGCGCGTGTCGAATGGATCAGAGAAGGTAAAGTTCCCCTCCAAACAATTCGAGCTAAAATTGATTATTGTTCCTATCCAATTCGAACTATCTATGGAGTATTAGGCATCAAAATTTGGATATTTACAGACGAGGAATAAGAAGCCCTTAACTTGTTTTTCTGTTCTATTCTATACAACGACGAAAAAAATAACAAACTCTTTTATTCTTTTCCGCTCAATGAAAACAACCATAAGCAATTCTAATTTTAAATTTTATAGGGTAAAATAAAAATTTGATTGACTATTTGATATAATATAATTGCTATGCTTAGTGTGTGACTCGTTGATTTTTTTAAAGTTAGGATTCAAAAAGATGGACCAAGCCCGTAATATGAACTAATAACCAACCCATCGCTTCGTACTATCTGGATCCAAAAAACCAGTCAAGATATGATATATTGGTCATATCGTTGTAGCAACTGATTTGCATAAACAAAAGAAAAATCAATCAATATGATTCGGAGTTGTGAAGCGAACTATAAAAAAATATAGATAAATGGAAGGTTGAGAGAAAGAAAAAGAACATCAATAACTGATATATGATTCCAACATGTAAGGTCTATGATTAATCTCATAACATAAAAAGTAATAAAGCATCACTACGGATTCATCCATAATCAGATGAATTCATTCATAGAACAAACAAATCAAGAGCTTCGAGCCAATAAAGACTGAGAAAATTGACTCAAAAACGAATTTCATTAGGAGCTCCGCTGTAGAATTAAGACCTAACCATTAAAATATTAATCGAGAGGCGATGAGAACGACGGAACCTGTGAATACAGAAAATTCTATTGACAGAGAATTCGAATGATTCATTGGGCAGGATGGCGGAAGGAACTGAGACTCATTCATTTATACTGAGAGGTCGCGCGCTAACCTTACAACTGAAATAGATATCGAAAGAGTAAATATTCGTCCGCGAAAGCTTTCTTTTATTGGATTACTAAATTTTGGACGATCTAATAGGATAAAAGTCGAAACAAAATAAAAAATCTGTTATAACGTTATAAAAAAGGACATTCTAATTCTATGTATTACATTATCTATAACATAGATATGTTTAATTAACTATTTTTTACTATATTTTCATTCGCGAGGAGCCGGATGAGGAGAAACTCTCATGTCCGGTTCTGTAGTAGAGATGGAATTGGGAGAAACAACCATCAACTATAACCCCAAAAAAACCAGATTCCGTAAACAACATAGAGGAAGAATGAAGGGAATATCTTATCGAGGGAATTGCATTTGTTTCGGTAAATATGCTCTTCAGGCACTTGCACCCGCTTGGATCACATCTAGACAAATAGAAGCAGGACGACGAGCAATGGCACGAAATGTACGTCGGGGTGGAAAAATATGGGTACGTATATTTCCAGACAAGCCGGTTACAGTAAAACCTACGGAAACACGTATGGGTTCGGGGAAAGGATCCCCCGAATATTGGGTAGCTGTTATTAAGCCAGGTCGAATACTTTATGAAACGGGCGGAGTAGCAGAAAATATAGCCAGAAAAGCCGTTTCAATAGCGGCGTCAAAAATGCCTATACGGACTCAATTCATTATTTCGGGATAGGAATGTAAAACTAATAAAGAGTTCTTGGGGATGAAAAAAGAATCGAAATTTTTTATGGACAAACAATATTTCTTTTTTTCGCCCTTTGCATTGAAAGGAGGGATTAAAAAACGATGATTCAACCTCAGACCCATTTGAATGTAGCGGATAATAGCGGGGCTCGAGAATTGATGTGTATTCGCATCATAGGAACTAGTAATCGTCGATATGCTCATATTGGTGACATTGTTGTTGCTGTGATCAAAGAAGCAGTACCTAATATGCCCTTAGAAAGATCAGAAGTTGTCAGAGCTGTAATTGTACGTACTTGTAAAGAACTAAAACGTGAAAACGGTATGATAATACGATATGACGATAATGCTGCAGTTGTCATTGATCAAGAAGGAAATCCAAAGGGAACCCGAGTTTTTGGTGCGATTGCCCGGGAATTGAGACAATTCCATTTTACTAAAATAGTTTCATTAGCTCCCGAGGTATTATAATTTATAGTCGTATATTGAAATGAAAAGATTCTGTTTCACGCATATACCTTTATTTAAGAATTCATAAATAAAAAGAACATGTTGATTATATCCAAATTCGGAGGTACCAATAAATTTAGTTCATCATGGGTAAGGACACTATTGCTGATATAATAACCTCGATACGAAATGCCGACATGAATAAAAAAGGAATGGTTCGAATAGCATCTACTAACATTACCGAAAACATTGTTAAAAAACTTTTACGAGAAGGTTTTATCGAAAACGTGAGAAAACATCGGGAAAGCAACAAATATTTTTTGATTTTAACCTTGCGACACAGAAAGAATAGACAAAAACCACATAAAAGAAATATTTTAAATTTAAAACAGATCAGTCGCCCCGGTCTACGAGTCTATTCTAACTATCAACGAATTCCTAGAATTTTAGGCGGGATGGGTATAGTAATTCTTTCTACTTCTCGAGGTATAATGACAGACCGAGAAGCTCGATTAGAAGGAATTGGTGGAGAAATTTTGTGTTATATATGGTAATCCTTTCGAATATCCGAATTGGATCCGGAACTTCCTATTTGTAAAAAAAAAAAGAGAACCGGTTGTCTAATATCACTCCTACTCCACGAGTTGATACTTCAAGGGGTTTTACTTGAAATGAAAGAATATAAAAGGATTCAGGAAGGGTCCGTTTCTGAATCACTTCCCAACGGTATGTTCCGGGTTCGTTTAGATAATGAAGATCTTATTATGGGTTATGTTTCAGTACGGATACGGCGTAGTTTTATAGGATACTACCAGGAGATCGAGGTAAAATGAAATAAAGTCGTTATGATTCAACCAGAGGGTGTCTAATTTATCGACTTCGCAACAAAGGTTGAAAAGATTCGGGAGTCGTTTTTTCAACTTCACCATTCCTTTTTTATGGGATTTTATGGGGATAGAATTCGAGGTTCCAAATTTCACGAAACTTAGTTTCTTCCAACCAATAAAGTATATTCCGAATTAAGGATAAGGAATGACAAATATGAAAATAAGAGCCTCTGTTCGTAAAATTTGTGAAAAATGTCGTCTGATCCGTAGGCGGGGACGAATTATAGTAATTTGTTTCAACCCGAGACATAAACAAAGACAAGGATAATATTTCTAAACAAGGGCTCTCTAAAAGAGCCAATATACAAATAATAAATTAAAGGATCTGTTTTTTGGCATGAAATGGATATATCCATATATTTCGGACTCATAGTTATGAAATGGTACAATATGGCAAAACCTATACCAAGAGTTGGTTCACGTAGAAATGGACGTATTGGATTACGTAAGAATGCGCGTAGAATACCAAAGGGAGTTATTCATGTTCAGGCAAGTTTCAACAATACCATTGTAACTGTTACAGATGTACGAGGTCAGGTGGTTTCTTGGTCCTCTGCGGGCACTTGTGGATTCAAGGGTGCAAAAAAGGGGACACCATTTGCTGCTCAAACCGCAGCAGAAAACGCTATTCGTACAGTAGTGGATCAAGGTATGCAACGAGCAGAAATCATGATAAAGGGTCCCGGTCTTGGAAGGGATGCAGCATTACGAGCTATTCGTAGAAGTGGTATGCTATTAAGTTTCGTACGAGATGTAACTCCTATGCCACATAACGGCTGTAGGCCTCCTAAAAAACGACGTGTATAGAATAAAAAGCTTTCAAGAGAAATAAATGATTCAATGATCTAAACAAATAATATTACTATGGTTCGAGAGAAAGTAACAGTAGCTACTCGGACATTACAGTGGAAGTGTGTTGAATCAAGAGTAGACAGTAAGCGTTTTTATTATGGACGTTTTATTCTGTCTCCACTTATGAAAGGTCAAGCCGACACAATAGGCATTGCAATGCGAAGAGCTTTGCTTGGAGAAATAAAAGGAACATGTATTACACGTGCAAAATCTGAGAAAATACCGCATGAATATTCTACCATAGTAGGTATTCAAGAATCGGTACATGAAATTTTAATGAATTTGAAAGAAATTGTATTGAGAAGTAATCTATATGGAACTTATGACGCATCTATTTGTGTCAAAGGCCCCAGGTATGTAACTGCTCAAGACATCATTTCACCGCCTTCTGTGGAAATCGTCGATAATACACAGTATATAGCTAACTTGATGGAACCAATTGATTTTTGTATTGGATTACAAATCGAGAGGAATCGTGGATATCGTATAAAAGCGCCAAATAACTTTCAAGACGGAAATTATCCTATAGATGCTATATTCATGCCTGTTCGAAATGCAAATCATAGCATTCATTACTATAGAAATGAAAAACAAGAGATACTTTTTCTCGAAATATGGACAAATGGAAGTTTAACTCCGAAAGAAGCCCTTCATGAAGCCTCCCGGAATTTAATTGATTTATTTATTCCCTTTCTCCACGTGGAAGAAGAAAACTTACATTTAGAGGACAATCAACACAAGGTTACTTTACCCCTTCTTACTCTTCATGATAGATTGATTAATCTAAGGAAAAATACAA